CATGTATTGGTTCAGATAAATCCATTTTTTATAAAAAATCAAAAACGAAGAATTTCATGACTTTATTGACCTGACCAGGAAAAAGGCAGTTTTTCTATTTTTTATGATACTTTGAAATTGTTAATTGAATGAAATTCGAATGGGTATGAATTGACGTAGATTCTTTTAGTTTATTGGACCACTATCCATTCTTTATTCGGCGAAAGAGTAGTTTAAACCTATCTATTTTTGATATCATTTATCTACTTTGAAACCATTACTATTATAATATATAATATTGAAATCGGTTTTGTTTTCAATCTAAATTAAGCTAGGAGTCTCATTAAGCAACCACTAGTTTGAATTGCCCAAGCAAAAATCTCATTGTTTTAGATCCGAACTAAGCCTTCGTAATTCGTAATTTTTTTGAATCGAATTAAGGGTTTATTCATTGTTTATTTGAGGTAAATTTGAAATTGTTCGAATTGTGTAATCATCAATTACTGACATTGGTAAGCGACCCAAAGCGATTTGATTATAATTCAATTCGTGACGATCATAAGTAGAAAGTTCATATTCTTCGGTCATTGATAAACAATTTGTTGGGCAATACTCAACGCAATTACCACAAAATATACAGATTCCAAAATCAATACTGTAATTAAGCAATCGTTTTTTTCGAATATCGGTTTCCAACTTCCAATCAACAACGGGTAAATCTATAGGACATACACGCACACATACTTCACAAGCAATGCATTTATCAAATTCAAAGTGTATTCGGCCTCGGAAACGTTCCGATGTGATCAATTTTTCGTAGGGGTATTGAATAGTTACCGGTAAACGATTTGCATGGGACAGGGTAATCATGAAACCTTGGCCGATGTATCTGGCGGCTCGTATTGTTTGTTGACCATAATTTAGGAATTCAGTTATCATAGGGAGCATATGTTAAATATCTAGAAAAAAGATTTTATGCTTGTTTCTTTCTCTTGTTTGAGACAAGTCGTGAATCTAGGATATTGTGGTCTTTTACAGTGAAAGAAGTTGGGACGAGGTTGTCAATAATAGATTACCTAGAGAAATCGGTAAAAGAAATTTCCACCCAAGATTTAATAGTTGGTCCATTCTCAGCCTCGGTAAAGTCCATCTTGTTGCAATAGGAATGAACAAAAACAAATAAGTTTTGGCTAATGTGATAAAGATACCAATTAGTGTTCCAAAGACTTTACCCCTTTTATTTATGCCAAATAGCTCAGGAACAAATATGTACGGAATAGAAAGATTCCAACCTCCCAAGTAAAGAACTGTTACAAATAATGAAGAAACTAGTAGATTCAGATATGAAGCAATGTAAAATAAACCAAATTTGATACCTGAATATTCGGTTTGATACCCTGCTACTAATTCTTCTTCTGCTTCTGGTAAATCAAAAGGTAATCTTTCACACTCGGCGAGAGAAGAAATTAGAAAAACGATAAACCCGATGGGTTGACGCCACAAATTCCACCCCCAAAAACCATATTTTGACTGCGCTTCCACTATATCAACTGTACTTGAACTGTTAGATAATCATAGTCGATGATAACATCACTGTGCCCATCGCTATTACAGAACCGTACGTGAGATTTTCACCTCATACGGCTCCTCAGAGGTCACAAATAAATCTAAGGGCCCTTCCCTCTTCTTTATCTTGATATGTTTGTCAGATAGAGTCAAAATCTATCCTAAGGTCCCAAATTAGACCAATGGAATTCTGTCTGCTATATTTAAAACTAATAAATAAGTGCTTCTGAATTTATCTCATCTTTTAAGAATTTTCATTTTTCTTTGTTGATTAATAACCTTATTATCATTAAATAAAATAAAAAAAATGTGCTTTATAGCAATATCACATATACATTTCAACCTCGAATTTTCAATTAAGAAAAAAATTAGAGAGTCCATTAGTTCATGAATCATGACAAAAATTTTATCTCTCTAAATAGAAAAATAGAAATCAAAATTGAATTATAGGAAAGAAAGAATAAAAACAAAAAAAGAAAAAAGGAAGAAAAAAAAAAAAGACATCCCTACTTTTTGCTTTTGCAATTAGATTCTTTTCTTTCAATTTTGATTTCTTTTATTTCATTCCTATTCTCCTTTCTCAGAAACAGGGCCTTTAACCAAAGTAAAAGATTACTTCGTTCTTGATAGTTATTTACTTACTCAGTGGATAGGAACATACTCTGGATCAGAATCATGGGGAGTACTTCTTGATCATTTCTACGAATGTAAAGCCCCAATTTGAATTCCTTTTATGTACAGAAATATCCTCTTGGATAACTTACATAATCTCAATTACTAATCCTTTGTGTATCTTGGTCTTCCTAACCATCCACTCATTTTGTCTTTCAAAAACCTCCCGTTGTGGAAATCCATCTATGGTAATAGACAGTAAAAATTCCATATAGTTGATCTTTTGAACCCGCTTCAAGCTATCATGACAATTCACGAATCTTGGGGTAAACAATCTCTATTGCTTATGTTTACTTTTTTCACCATTTGATTCTTGTACATAGGAAATGAGACTCAACCTTTTTACTGCAAATTTAGAAGCCGTTTTCTTTCACTCATATAACTATCTGGTTTAGTTCATCAACTCAAATGCTGAAGAAAAATAAAAATATATAGTCAATCAAATCTTTTTATCCTTGTTTCTAGAAAGAAAAGAATTTGGAGAAATTTTAGGTCTCACCGAATCACACGTAGAGATATTGATAACACACATAGAGCTAATGGTATTTCATAACTAATTGATTGAGCAGCTGCCCGTAGACCACCTAAAAAGGAATATTTATTATTTGATCCATACCCCGACATAAGAAGTCCAACGGGAGCAATACTTGAAATGGCAATCCAGAAAAAAACACCAATACTAAGATCGGCTAGAACAAGGTGATCACCAAAAGGAATTACTGAATAACTTAGAAAGATAGATATTACTGCTATGGATGGTCCGATACTGAATAAACGAGTATCTCCTGTAGATGGAATAAGGTTCTCTTTCAAAAGTAGTTTTGTCCCATCTGCTAGAGCTTGAAGAATTCCTAAAGGGCCGGCATATTCAGGTCCGATACGTTGTTGTATTCCTGCAGATATTTCTCTTTCTAACCAAACAATTACTAGTACACCTATTGTGATTCCTAATACAAGAGTCAAAATAGGGACAAGCATCCATATGATCCTATAGACTTCTTTTAAGGATTCCAATTTGGAAAAAGAATTGATAGTCGCTATTTCTGTTGTATCAATTATCATTTCAACGATCAACTTCTCCCATAATGATATCTATGCTACCTAGTATTGTCATAATATCAGCCAATTTCATTCTTTTAACTAACTGAGGAAGAATTTGCAAATTGATAAAACCTGGTGGGCGAATTTTCCATCTCCAAGGAAAAACGCTCTGATCGCCTATCAGAAAAATTCCCAATTCTCCTTTTGGGGCTTCAACTCTCACATAAAGTTCTTGTTTCGACAATTCAAAAGTTGGAGAAGGTTTTTTACTAATAAACCGATAGTCAAAATCATTCCATTCAGGATCTTTTAATCTGTCAAAACGTCGGATTTCTAAATTTTCGTAAGGCCCTCCTGGAATTCCTTCCAGAGCCTGTTGAATAATCTTTATGGATTCTGTCATTTCACTGATTCGTACTAAATAACGAGCTAATGAATCCCCTTCTCGTTGCCATTGAACCTGCCAATCAAATTCATCGTAAGACTCATAATGATCAACTTTACGAAGATCCCATTCTATTCCGGAAGCTCGTAGCATTGGTCCCGATAAACCCCAATTTAATGCCTCGTCTCTCCCAATAATGCCTACGCCTTCAACTCGTTCTAAAAAAATAGGATTCCGGGTAATAAGTTTTTGATACTCAGCAACCCCTGTTAAAAAATAATCGCAAAAATCCAAACATTTATCTATCCAGCCATAGGGTAGATCGGCAGCCACTCCTCCAATACGAAAATAATTATGCATCATTCGCATACCGGTGGCAGCTTCGAATAGGTCATATATTAATTCTCTTTCTCGAAAAATATAGAAGAAAGGGGTCTGCGCACCAATATCCGCCATAAAAGGACCGAGCCATAACAAATGAGAAGCTATCCGACTCAACTCCAACATAATGACTCTGATATAGCTAGCCCTTTTAGGTACTTGAATATTGCCTAATTGTTCGGGCCCATTTATGGTTATTGCTTCTGTGAACATAGTAGCTAAATAATCCCAACGTGTTACATAAGGCAAATATTGTATAATTGTTCGGTTTTCCGCAATTTTCTCCATCCCTCTATGTAAATAACCCAATATTGGTTCGCAGTCGACAACATCTTCACCATCTAGAGTAACGATGAGTCGAAGAACACCGTGCATTGATGGGTGCTGAGGCCCCATATTGACTATCATGAGGTCTTTTCTTGTAGTTGGTGCAGTCATAAGTTTTTTAACGATTCATTCTTCCATGAATTACTGAAAGTGAAAAGAAGTTCATCAAAATTTAATCGAAACATATAAGTGACAATGAAATAACTCTTCAAATTAATTTAATCAAATTAACGAGTTTTTGTCTCTCGAATGTCCAACTGATTAATTAATTCTTTATAACGTACTCTATTTTTTTTTGCCAAATAAGCTAGCAGTCGTTGACGTTTTCCCAAAATTTTCTTCAAACCTCTCTGAGATAAATAGTCTTTTTTGTGCAATTCTAAATGTGAAGTAAGTCTCCGTATCTTATTGGTGAAATTGAATACTTGAAATTCAACAGATCCTTTCTTTTCTTCTTGAGAAATAACTGAAATGACAGAATTTTTTACCATAAATGAATTTCCCCTTTCTTTATTTTACGGATATGGATTTTTGCGAATTTTATTGATCAGTAATAATAATGCCAGTAATTTGAACGTGGTATATAGACTTAATTTCTTTATGAACCTCTAATTTTATCAATTCCAATAAATTAATCAAATTTCAAATTTGATTGAGATAGGAATCCAAAAAGGTGGTAGGTACGTTTTTTTCATTCACAAAAGCGAATAATTGAAACCTAAAATCCTAAAATGAAGAAGATTCTGTTGATTCATTTCTAGATCTAATCGATGCCTTATTTTATTGATTTAGTATCGTCTACTCGAATTAGATTCGAATGAGATGTAAAACAAGGCATGTGTGCATTTGTTTGCTTTCAGATACTCTATATCAGATACTCTATACGAGACAGGGTATATAGTACTATCAATTAATTTTCAATCGTGGATACATATGTATCCTTAAGATACTGAAACGGCTACCATTATTGGTATCAAACCAATAACGATTCATACAAGCTAAATCTTCTAATCGATAATTAGGCCAAAGAAAGAACTTAAATTTAATTAATTCATTTTTATCTTTATAAAGGGGTTTCCTTTCATCCAAAAATTGACTCCAGTTTTTTACATTGGTTTCGTTGCAAAATACTGAATTTCTATCGACGCCATTCCAATTCAAAGAATTAAAAAAACTTCGAATTCTCAATTCTCTACGACGTCTAGACCATAAAATATTTTCAGGAACAAGCAAATCAAAATGATTTTTTTCTGTATTTATTCTTTGAGTTTGAGGTTGCAGAATGAATTCGTCAAAATTCTTTTTATCAACATATCTTTGTTCTCGGTATCTTTGATTAGTTTGGTGTTTACTTTTATGAACCAATGAAATACCTATGGTTTGATACATAATAAATTGTCCATTATTTTTTACAGACAACCGAATAGGTTCGATAATCAATACCCCCTTCTTCATCAAGTCTGTAAGAGGTAAATTTGCCTGAATCAGCATTATATCCAAACTCATTTCTCTCCTTTGAATTGACGATATAGTAATTTTGGTTGGATTTATCAGTCGAAGCAGGAGACAATATACCTTGATATTTTCGATCATTCTTTGATTCAAAGCATCGTTCCATCTCAATTGAAAAAGCAAATAACGTTTCAAGAACAAATCTAGTTCTGCTTCCGTGTTGCTTTTGTATTGTTTTTTATTTTTACCCTTTTTTGTGTCTGATTCCACGTAATCTTTTTCAAGATCGTTTTGGTGTTTTGAGAAAACAGGGCCCAGATTTCCTTTGTTTTCTATATCTGATCCACGCTCTCTTTGACTTGCGGGTTCTTTTGCTTCTTGAATTCGATTCTTTATTTTTTTATTTGATGGTAGAAAAAAGTTTTGTTTTTGGTTTTTATTTTGCCTAACATTTTCATTTGTATTCAAATTTAAAAGAAGGAATTTGCTTGGTATAATCCACGGTTTTATTTTATAGACATTATAAAGTAGTACAAATTCTGGGAAGAACCAAAATTCCAGATTCAATATGGGACGATTAAATATTTTTTCATTCATTCCCATCCAATCAAAAAAGACTTTTTTCGAATTTTTTTGAGTTTTTTCGGGATTTTGATGAGTTGTAAGATAAAAAACCCCTTTTTTCTCAATTTTCTCAATTATTTGATAATTATTAATACCAATTTGAGTATTTGGATTACTGTTGGTATCGATCTTAACCCAGGCCTCAATATCTCCTTTTTGTCTAAGAGAAAAATGGATAATTTTCCAATCCAAATATTTTCTATCGAGATTTCTTTCTAGATCTAGAATATTGGCTTTTCTTAGATAATTATTGATCTGAAGATTGGCGGGCATATCAACAAAGTTGTGTTTGGACGGGTTGGAATTATACGAAATTTCTAAGTTCTTCTTTACTTGAAAAGGTAATCTAGAAATAAATGAGTCACTTTTATTTTCATAATTAATCGATTTATATGCTAAAAGATCATATCTATAACATTTTTTAAAATTATCTTTTTGGTTTGGTAATGAATAGAGTTCCGAATCATTTTCTTTTTTGTAATGAATTAATTGGTCTTTTTCATATGAATTCCATTTGTTTAAGTTTCTATTTTTATTTTGAGCCATACAATTTTGATTAATCCTAGTTCGCCATTTTTTTGGCATTAATCTAGACCATCTAATCTGAGATAAATCGTATTGATAATGCCGTCTTAACCAGTTTTTCCATTGATTGATTCTATAACTCTGAAGTTTCTTATGTTTTAATTCCGAATGAAATATTCCTAGTGTTCTAAAATAGTCCTTTATTTTAGTCTTAAGGAAACAAGACGTTGTGTTATATTGAAGAACAGATCGAAATTTAGACAAATTAATAACTTGGGTTTGTGATAATTTGTAAAATACGTATGCTTGTGACAAGTAGGATAAATCACAAAAAATATGTGAATTTTTCTTACTAATATTATAAAGTGACTTTTTTATAGTAGAAATAAAGATAAAGTGAATTTTATTATTATTAATTTTTTCTTGATTTATTTCATTATTGGAAATGGATTTATCAATCAATTTGTTTGTTGATTCAAGAAAGAATTGTATAGTAATTCTAGGAATATTAATGATAGATAAAAATAGATCGATGTATAATCTTTGAA